GGTTCCCTAAATTCTGTAGGGGGCGTAGCTACTGAGATCAATGCAGTCAATTATGTCTCTCCGAGAAGTTGGTTATCTACCTCTCATTTTGTTCTAGGATTCTTCCTATTCGTGGGTCATTTATGGCACGCGGGAAGGGCTCGGGCAGCGGCAGCGGGATTTGAAAAAGGAATTGATCGTGATTTTGAACCTGTTCTTTCCATGACTCCTCTTAATTAAAGTAGTAGTTAAAATAGGAAAGTAAAAATCGGTTCATATTAAAAAGTCCTCTTTGTTTCTTTCAATTCAATCTAATTTTTTCTGGCTCGGCTGGATAGTATAGCCGAGCCATTCTCCTTTATTTATGATGCTAAGAAGTAAAAAAAGCCAATAAAGAAAAAAATATATTCATCCAACAAAAGGAGAGAGAGGGATTCGAACCCTCGATAGTTATTTTTTATGAACTATACCGGTTTTCAAGACCGGAGCCATCAACCACTCGGCCATCTCTCCGAAAGATAATTTCTATTTTATTTTTTTTTTCGCCAAATAGAAATAGCCCTATGAGTTAATACGATCACTATGTAGAGAAAGATATAGGGGTGTGACTTTCTTTATAGGTCTATAAATCTGTCTATCTAAATAAATAAGATACACGATCCAGTATAACCATTTGTGAAGTCAAAAAGAACCTTTAACTTCATGTCCGAATCGAATAAAAGTGGTAAAAAGAAGTTGGAACTAAGTCATCTCGACTCAACGGATTCATGATAAAATAAATCCCTTTATTTATTAAAATTCAAATTTTTTAGTGGGTAAGAGGATTAAATGGTGTATATTCTTTTGTTAATAGTTTGGAGGATTAAAAACATGACTATTGCTTTCCAATTGGCTGTTTTTGCATTAATTATTACTTCATCAATCTTACTGATTAGTGTACCCGTTGTATTTGCGTCTCCTGATGGTTGGTCGAGTAACAAAAATGTTGTATTTTCTGGTACATCTTTATGGATTGGATTAGTCTTCTTGGTGGGTATCCTTAATTCTCTTATCTCTTGAATTCATTCGTTGCAGATCCAAAAATGAGATGACCCCTCCCATTCCATGAATTACACATTCAAATTCAATATAAGTCCATAAAATGCAAATAAATAAAAAAATTAGAGGGGGGGTCGAACTTCTGGAACTTGAATGAAATATGAATAAAATATTAATAAATATCAATTTACTAAATATTAAATAGTAATAAAAAAAACTAATCAAAAATTGATATCTGATATCAATATAGAATATAATATTTTAGGGAAATAGAAGAATAATATATTCTTGAATAGGGAATTCAATATTCAATATTTCAATATATAGAATAAAATATATTATTAATATATAATATTAATATATATATATATATATTAATAGAATTGTTAATTGAATTGATTTGGTGGTACAATTTTTTGAAATGACCCCAAACCAAAGAGTGTATCTCCTTTAGCTTTGAACAAATATTATCCATAAATTTCTTATCAAGAAGGCAAAAAAATGCGGATATAGTCGAATGGTAAAATTTCTCCTTGCCAAGGAGAAGACGCGGGTTCGATTCCCGCTATCCGCCCAAATATAAATGGATTCAAAAAGATAAAAGATTCGGTATAGTTGACCGGGAAATATAGTAATTTTTTCTTCGCGTCCCAAAAGACAAGTATTAATTAATAACTAGTTAATAGAATCAAACTTACATTTCTTGCAAAAAAATGTTGCGGAGACAGGATTTGAACCCGTGACCTCAAGGTTATGAGCCTTGCGAGCTACCAAACTGCTCTACCCCGCGATGAAACAAAAAAACTTGGATTAAACTCTAATAAACAAAGAAGAATTGAATGCGCCCCTATTCCATATCTGTACAAATAGAATAGCCTATTTAGACAGAATGGTAAAGGGGCCTCATCGATCATAGAAAAAAATAGAAAAATTAAGGGATACTTAAATCCTTACCAGCTTGATCTTGTTGCCCCTGGCAACAAACATGCATGAACCATTTCCCGAAGGATGTGTCCAGATAGTCCAAAGTCTCGATAGTTAGCTCTCGGCCTTCCGGTCGAAAAGCAACGTCGATGAAGACGTGTAGGTGCACTATTACGCGGTGGGGATTGTAATTTTCCATGAATTTTCCATTTCTCACTTAGCGACGGAATCTGACTTATTTCCTTTTTTGAGGATCGACGAATCAAATGATATTTTTTTTCCAATTTTTGCCTCTTCTTCTCCCTATAAATCAAACTTTTCTTTGCCATAATGCTTCAGTTCCTCTTATTATCAATGATAATGATACAAATCGGATCCTAGATGTAGAAATAAATATAAGAGTGCATACCTATTTTTTTTATTAAAAAAAATATATTATTGCGGATAGAATACATAAATAATTAACCGAATTTGCCCGATGTGGAGGCAATCAAGAAAGCCGCATAAGTGAATATATAACCTACAGAAAAGTGAGCTAATCCAACCAATCTTGCTTGCA